CACAAAATGAGAAATTGGTTTCTTCTTTTTATTTTGTGTTCAATAAAAAAAAAATGAACAATTATAATTCTATTAACAATTATAATTCTATTATAATTCTATAGGGTTGAATAAAAATTCAATTAATCTTTTGATAAAATTGCTATGCTTAGTGTGTGACTCGTTGGTTTTTTGAGGGTTAGTATAAAAAAGCGAGCCCCGCGGTATAAACAACTAACTATAGAAGTAATAACCAACTCATCACTTCGTATTATCTGGATCCAAAGAATCAGTCAAGATATGATATATTGTTCATATTGTTGTAGCAACTGAAATCTTTTTTTATTATTTTTTAAAAAATATGCTTCTAAGTTGTCAATCGAAATAAAAAAGAAAGGGTATGGATAAATGGAAGGATGAGAGAAAGAAAGAAAAAGAATATTGATGATATAGAATTCCAATATGTAAGGTCTATGAGTCATCTCAGAAAAAGCTGTGTAATAAAGCATCAATACGGATTCATCATTAACATTAAAGGGATCTGCTCATCGAACAAAAAATAAAGAGCTTCGAGCCAATGAAGGCTAAGAATATTGACTCAAGAACTAATAGCTCCATTGTAGAATTCAGACCTAACCATTAAGTAAGAAGCGATGGGAACGATGGAACCTGTGAATTCAAAAGATTCTAGTGAAAATGAATTCGAATGATTCATGGATCGGGATGGCGGAACCGACCAGAAACCAATTCATCTATTCGGAAAAGTTATGAACTAATGATAGAACTGAAATAGAAATTGAAAGAGTAAATATTCGCCCGCGAACACTTTATTTTCTTGGATTGCTAAATTTGGGTCAATCCAATACGATAAAGAGTAAAACAAAAGAAAGATTCGTTTTAACATTCTAAAATAGATAAATATAAGAAAAAATAGTTATGTTATTTATATGTTATTTAATATATTTAGTTATCTATACAAACAAGATATACAAATTCATAATAGATTTGATCTAGATTAAATGAAATCTATGATTCATTATATTACTTATTAAATACATGTATATCTTCATTCAAATTATATTCTATCTGAATTGAATTCAAAATGTTTAATTTGAATTCATTTTATTCGCGAGGAGCTGGATGAGAAGAAACTCTCACGTCCAGTTCTGTAGTAGAGATGGAATTCAAAACAAACCATCAACTATAACCCCAAAAGAACCAGATTCCGTAAACAACATAGAGGAAGAATGAAGGGAATATCTTATCGAGGTAATGATATTTGTTTTGGTAAATACGCTCTTCAGGCACTTGAACCCGCTTGGATCACATCTAGACAAATAGAAGCAGGTCGACGAGCAATGACACGAAATGCACGTCGCGGTGGAAAAATATGGGTCCGTATATTTCCAGATAAACCAGTTACAGTAAGACCCGCAGAAACACGTATGGGTTCAGGTAAAGGCTCTCCCGAATATTGGGTAGCTGTTGTTAAACCAGGTCGAATACTTTATGAAATGGGTGGAGTAACAGAAAATATAGCCAGAAGGGCTATTTCAATAGCAGCGTCCAAAATGCCTATACGAGCTCAATTCATCATTTCGGGATAAAAAAGAAATAGGCCTTGGGTAAAAAAAAATAGCGGGTGCGGGTTTCTTTTTTTGGACAAACAATATTTCTTTTTTTCTTCGACCTTTGTATTGTAAAAAACAGATAAAAAAAATGATATGATTCAACCTCAGACCCATTTGAATGTAGCAGATAACAGCGGGGCTCGAGAATTGATGTGTATTCGAATCATAGGAGCTAGCAATCGTCGATATGCTCATATTGGTGACGTTATTGTTGCTGTGATCAAAGACGCAGTTCCAAACATGCCTCTAGAAAGATCAGAAGTGGTCAGAGCTGTAATTGTCCGTACTTGTAAAGAACTTAAACGTGACAACGGTATGATAATACGATATGATGACAATGCCGCAGTTGTGATTGATCAAGAAGGAAATCCAAAAGGAACGCGAGTTTTTGGTGCGATTGCCCGAGAATTGAGACAGTTCAATTTTACTAAAATAGTTTCATTAGCTCCTGAGGTATTATAAAACGAGAGCACGATATGGTTATAGTAGGGTATTTCAAAGAAATATATTAAGATTCGTTTAGTAGATTTCGTCTCACGTATATACCTTTCAAAATTAATATTCATAAACAAATACGTAAAAAAAAAAAAAAAAGAAAAACATGTTGATTATATCCAAATTTGGAGGCACCAATAATTTTAATTAATCATGGGTAGTGATACTATTGCTGACATAATAACCTCTATACGAAATGCCGATATGTATAGAAAAAGCGTGGTTCGAGTAGCATCTACTAATATCAGCCAAAGTATTGTTAAAATACTTTTACGAGAGGGTTTTATCGAAAACGTGAGAAAACATCGAGAAAACAACAAATCTTTTTTGGTTTTAACCCTACGACATCGACGGAATAGGAAAAGGACTTATAGAAATCTTTTAAATTTAAAACGGATCAGTCGGCCGGGTCTACGAATCTATTCTAACTATCAAAGAATTCCGAGAATTTTAGGTGGGATGGGAATTGTAATTCTTTCTACCTCTCGGGGTATAATGACAGACCGAGAGGCTCGACTAGAAAGAATAGGCGGAGAAATTTTGTGTTATATATGGTAATCCTTCTAATATCCGAATTCAATACGAAACTCCTTATTTGTGAAAAAGAAAAGAGAAGGGGTGGGTTGTCTAATAGGGTTCTTCCTCCACTAGTTGATACTTCAAGGGGGTTTTACCTGTAATGAAAGAACAAAAATGGATTCATGAAGGTTTAATTACTGAATCGCTTCCCAACGGCATGTTCCGGGTTCGTTTAGATAATGAAGATATGATTCTAGGTTATGTTTCAGGAAAGATCCGACGTAGTTTTATACGGATACTGCCAGGAGATAGAGTCAAAATTGAAGTAAGTCGTTATGATTCAACCAGAGGTCGTATAATTTATCGACTCCGAAACAAAGATTCGAAAGATTAGGTGTTGTTTCAACTTCACTATTTATTTCGTAGGAATACGATTCAAAATAGAAAATTTCAAGAAACTTATTTTCTTCCAAGAAGTGGATTCAAAATTAAAGTAAGGAGTGGGAAATATGAAAATAAGAGCTTCTGTTCGTAAAATTTGTGAAAAATGTCGACTAATCCGTCGTCGGGGACGAATTAGAGTAATTTGTTCCAACCCAAGACATAAACAAAGACAAGGATAATCAGCCTTGTTAAAGACCCGATATAAAAATAAGAGGGGGATCTGTTTTGACATGAAATGGATATATCCATATATCTCTGACTCAAATTTATGAGATGATAAAATATGGCAAAAGCTATACCGAAAAAAGGTTCACGTGGACGTATTGGTTCACGTAAGAGTACACGTAAAATACCAAAGGGGGTTATTCATATTCAAGCAAGTTTCAATAATACCATTGTGACTGTTACAGATGTACGGGGGCGAGTGGTTTCTTGGTCCTCTGCTGGTACTTGTGGCTTCCGAGGTACAAGAAGAGGGACGCCATTTGCTGCTCAAACCGCAGCAGGAAATGCTATTCGTGCAGTAGTAGATCAAGGTATGCAACGAGCAGAAGTCATGATTAAAGGTCCCGGTCTTGGAAGAGACGCAGCATTACGAGCTATTCGCAGAAGTGGTATACTATTAACTTTCGTACGGGATGTCACCCCTATGCCACATAATGGCTGTAGACCCCCGAAAAAAAGACGTGTGTAGAAATAAAAATTGAAGATCTTTCAATAGCAAGAGAAACAAAGGAAGAGAAACAAGAGAAATAAATGATTCAATGATCTGATCAAATAATATTATTATGGTTCGAGAGAAAATAACAGTATCTACTCGGACACTACAGTGGAAGTGTGTTGAATCAGCAGCAGACAGTAAGCGTCTTCTTTATGGGCGCTTTATTCTGTCTCCGCTTATGAAAGGTCAAGCAGACACAATAGGCATTGCTATGCGAAGAGCTTTGCTTGGAGAAATCGAAGGAACATGTATCACACGCGCAAAATCTGATAAAATATCACACGAATATTCTAGCATAATGGGTATTCAAGAATCAGTACATGAAATTTTAATGAATTTGAAAGAAATCGTATTGAGAAGTAATCTCTATGGAACTTGTGAGGCGTCTATTTGTGTCAGGGGCCCTGGATATGTAACTGCTCAAGATATAATCTTACCGCCTTATGTAGAAATCCTCGATAATACACAGCATATAGCTAGCTTGACGGAACCCATTGAGTTGGTTATTGGATTACAAATAGAGAAGAATCGCGGATATCTTATAAAAGCGCCAAATACCTTTCAAGATGGAAGTTATCCTATAGATCCTGTATTCATGCCTGTTCGAAATGCGAATCATAGTATTCATTCTTATGAAAATGGTAACAAAGAGATACTATTTCTCGAAATATGGACAAATGGAAGTTTAACTCCTAAAGAAGCACTTTATGAAGCCTCCCGGAATTTGATTGATTTATTGATTCCCTTTTTACATACCAAAGAAGAAAATTTAAATTTAGAGGGCAATCAACACATGGTTCCTTTACCCCCTTTTACCTTTTATGATAAATTGGCTAAACTAACAAAAAATAAAAAAAAAATGGCGTTGAAATCGATTTTTATTGACCAATCAGAATTGCCTCCCAGGATCTATAATTGCCTCAAAAGGTCCAATATATATACATTGTTGGACCTTTTGAATAACAGTCAAGAAGATCTTATGAAAATGGAGCATTTTCGCATAGAAGATGTCAAACAAATTTTAGGCATTCTAGAAAAAAATTTCGTAATTGATTTACCGAAAAATAAGTTTTAAATTCATTGGATTTTTTTCATCTTTTTTTAGAAAAAGGCCCAAATAGGTTTTGAATCTTTAGGACAATTCATATATTCGGAATTGGCATAGATTCATAATTGAATTGAATAGATGTATCTAGGGAGAATTCACTTTG